CGAGGTTCTCATACTTAGAATTAGAAAGCCCAAAAAAAGAAGGATCAATACCCTCCTTAGGATTCCTAGGATGCCTATCCCTAACAAAACCAAAAAGCCGCTCCCGCATCGAAGGTCCACTCGGAGCACCAAAAACAGCATCACACTCCATCCCATCAAACATATAACCCTTAGGGACATAGGTATTCTGAGTCTCTTTCTTGTCCGGAACTATTGTAACGAAAGGAACATAGGAGTTTGTCGCTAGGTATTTGACCAAATAGGATCGTCCAGTTCCTCTAGAACCTATCACTAAAATACCCCTAGAAGGGGATAGGGTTAAGCGGAGCGAATGGGGTCGTTTTGGTGTAGAAGATGGAAAACCAATAGACCCAGGCATGGCTCCTGCTTGTGAATAAGTCATTTTCTCATGATGAGCAATGAATATCCGCAGTTCTGCTAAACAGGATCTATTGAACTCATAAGGCACTAGAGACTTATTATGAATGTCAACTAAGTTTCGTAAGTAATTTGATCCTGGTCCTTCCGCGCTTTGTAAACCAGGGTCCTTCTTTGAGAAATGATCATCACTATGAGTCAGACTCAATAGAATTTGACCAATGCTTCTTTCTGTCGGTAGGTTCCCGAGCTGAACCAGGAAGGCGCTTCCTTTCTCATCTGACTGAAACAGATTACTGGTCACGACCCAGAAGTCCACTTGACCATCAATCCACTCACCCCGCATCTCTTTCATTTCGATTGCTTTGGATATGGGATCCTCTATCCCCTTCTGTCGTTTTTCTTTTCTCATAGCGCTTCTTACATCTTCTTCTGCTTCTCTTAGTAATGAATAGAACTCTTGACTTTTTGCACTTAGATATATACTCGTCTTTATCCAAAAAGTGATTCTATTGATGGAATTTCGGATGATACTTATGAGACCGTTGACGATAGTCCGACATTTCTTCTTCAAATACCGAAAAGGCTTTACTTTTTTTTTGCGCTTGGGCTCATAAAAGCGAGGACGCTTGCCCCGGTCCCACGCTAGCAAGAAGAGGGCAGAATCCCACATCTTATCCATAAAAGATATGAATTGTTTCAGAGCAACTCGAAAGATTGGCTTTGGACCACCCATAAATAGGTCCGTCTCCATGATGTATAATGGATTCATCAAATCTTTGATCTTTTGTAACTCTATCTCTAACTCACTAGAGAATACCCAAACAAGGAGAAGATGTCTAAGAGCGAAATATCCAACAACAAGAAGAAAGAGAACGATTGAATAGAAGAGCTCCCAAGCATTTGTTGATATCAGATGTGTCCATATCAATGGAAGGGGTGACTCATTATCTGGAGGAATCATTTCTTCGGGCAGAACCCAATTCTGGAACCACTTCCTCGAAATCTCACTTATCCGATTCCATTGTGATTGTGCAAGAATCGCCCGCAATTTGTTCTGAAGAATTAGCCATGATCTACTTGATTCATGCATAATCTCATAAAAAAAAGATACCAATTTGGGACTTCGACTTTTTAATATCGGCAATAAGTTTGAAAAAGTCAAAGTATCTAAAAGGATGAATCTTAGATATTTGCACCCTGTCGAAGTAAGGAACCATGGCATATATGTTTTGAACAGATTCCATTTTGTTGAAAAAGCACTATCTCCTTGAAAGGTTCTATCCATCTCCCGTTTCTCAACCCATTTCTTTAGACCAAGACTCCGTTTTTTCCTCTTTGCGGATGGTAAATATTTCTCAGAATAGAGAGTGTGAATCAAACCCATGTTTGAATTGAAACCGAGATACTGATGTAAGTTCTTCCCTTCTGAATCAGATAGATTCATATCTGAAAGAGGTTGATAATAAGTTCTTTCCAAATTGACTATTTGTTCCTCTGTTAGAGGTGTTGCAGAAATGTCTGCGATCGAGTAAATAGCTCTACGAACGAATGGCTCGAATCGAATTGGAAAATGGAAAGATTTGTACAAGTTATACCTTTCGTCACCACTTTGTGGAAAATCCTTAGGTATGAATATGTCAGATACCTGTAAGTCGATTGGTGAAATAGTTTCTCTCTCCAAAAAAATATGTTTTTTTTTACCGAGACCCAAAGAAACCCTTTTGTTGCGAATGAAGAAGATATTGAGGAATTGTCCATATGTAAGATCATCATTATGGATACGGGTCTTTTCCACATAAAAAGGGAATCCTTTGTTACAATAGAACCAGAAGTGACGCGGATTCTTCAAGAATCGAAGTCGATTTGCTTTATAAAAAGAAGATATCAATGAACTTCTATGAAATGGTTTCACGGGATTCAGCCAATTGTCTCGATCGTGGTATATCATTGAGAAATAGGAATCCGTGTTATCCAAGGATTTCCTGCCATTATTTCTAGTATGGAATGAGTCAATCATCCGCTTTGGTATCTTATTGAACAAAAATGGTAATGCTCCATTGATGAAGAATTTCGGTCTTTGGGAAGTATCAGGATCATCCAATAAGAAGGGTTTCAATTTCTTCAAACGAACCCATTGATGAACAAATCGAACACCCATTGATTCTAAGAACTGATTGAAGGGGTGATCATTCGGGTCTTTCAATTCATAGATGTGAATCTCGGACCTATGAATGGGACTCTTCCCGATACTCACAGAGAAAGGAGGAAAGCGCTTGACTAAAAAGAAAAGTGACTTGGACAACAAGGAACGTGACATAGACAAAACGAAAGGATATAACTGACCACAACGCCTTGCGTAAAAAACCCCGCACCAATCAATCGAATAGAATGCATCGAACACTGGTTGAAAACGGTTCTTCTGTTCAGAAAGGAAATGTTCCAAATCAGAAAGGAAATGCTCCAAATCAGAAAGGAAATGTTCCAAATCAGAAAGGAAATGTTCCAAAAGGTCCTGGAACCTATCGGCCCATTCGTATTCGTATTCGTATATATATGCATCAGGATCCCGATTCATGGATCTCTCGGTTCGAGAAATAAGAGGATCAAACCATTTCTTCTGACTCTTTTTCAAAAAATGTTGGTTGATCGTATATTCCATTCTAGTTATATGATTCATTATATGATTCAGAGTATCATTTCCTATTTCATCCCTTGGAATTCCATATTCGAAGGATCTATTCATCACCATTAAAAAGAATCGATTCGATACATTTCTTATGTACCCCCAGGCGCTAGATTGGATTTGTTGGAATTCCATATTCGAAGGATCTATTCATCACCATTAAAAAGAATCGATTCGATACATTTCTTATGTACCCCCAGGCGCTAGATTGGATTTGAATCAGATTGCGGATCAATCCATATTGATTGACTGTCTCCATTATGCTAGCAAATAGCACTCTTGATCTATTCATCACCATTAAAAAGAATCGATTCGATACATTTCTTATGTACCCCCAGGCGCTAGATGGGATTTGTGCTAGCAAATAGCACTCTTGATCTATTCATCACCATTAAAAAGAATCGATTCGATACATTTCTTATGTACCCCCAGGCGCTAGATGGGATTTGAATCAGATTGCGGATCAATCTATATTGATTGACTGTCTCCATTATGCTAGCAAATAGCACTCTTTTTCGTTTTGGATCTTCCAAATCATTCCCGCAGTGGATCCGGTTTCGGATCCTTCGATTTCGATAAAAAGATTCATTCTCTTCATAAAAAAGAGGAGGTAGAACCAATAAAGATTTCTTTTTCGATTCATCTCTGGAGTTGAATACCCCATTCAAGAATTTTTTTTGATCCAATCCGTAGGAATCAATAGAAAAGGCGAATCCCCTATGATACACCAGATCCGGCTCGGTTATTGATAGAGTGAATCGATTTGCCATTTCTTGAAATCTCTCTTCTGATTCCAAATCGTGACGTAACGTGCATTCCCCTTTGTTCCGGTCAGGGAATAAACCCAAAAATGGATTTTTGTTCAAGAATGAAATCTTATTGGAACTATCCGATTCATCCTTCGGAACCATATAACATCCCGGATCTGATGAAATAGGATGAATTGAGACGGTATTTTGTAAATACGTAATTATCTTGAATAGATCAACCATTTCTTGCTTTTCCGATTGCCTGAAAGGAACAAAAGAAACATCTTGTTTTTTTTTCTTCCAAAATTTCTGATCTCTAGTAGACCTCTCAGTAGGATTCGAACGCAGATGAAGTTCTGACCATTTGTCAGAGAAAAAAGAACGAATGGATCTTGTAGGATTCCCAAGAAATTCTTCGGTTTCTTCCGGAAGCGGATGATTATTCATCTGCTTCTCATGTTCCGTGAATATCCGAGACATTGAGGAAGATCCAAAAAGGCATTTCGGGAATCGATCCGATTCGATTTCTGAACAAATCGATTCTAGTCGCTGAATCTCCGTTTCATCGATCCATTTGTGATCTTCTGAATCCGCATTTCTAATGGAATCGAAATGATCTCGGGATTGATCAGAAGATCCTTTCAATATTCCAGCTACGGTTTCATTAGATATCTTACAACTAGAATCCCTCTTTTTTCCGATCTGGTTCCTCCACCACTGCGAACCCCGGTTAGATTCAGGCATGATATTTTGATTTTTTGGGAGAACCCAAGTACTCTCTTGCGGATCCATGAAAGAACTCTCAGAAATCGTTTTCCCTTTTGGAAAATGCAGGAGCGAAACAATCAACCTATTGATATTGGTTGACCAAAAAGATTCTTCCAATGTCTCATTTCTGGGTCCAATGGAATTCATAGGTATAGGAAGAAGCCCCATCAAATAGCCAGTTTTTCTTTCGACCATATTTCGATTGGTCATACGAGATATAAGGACCCCTACTACAAGCAGTACTACACCTTTTTTGATCATGAAATATAGATTGATTCTTGAACCCCGTGAATCGCGTGAGAGTAGGATACGAAAAATTCGGGGGTCAAGCAGTTTCATAAAACGTCCTTGGTCAAACAAAATTCGAGCGAAAAGTACCACTGAATCGAATTTCACCCATGAATCTACGAAATTGTGAAAATTCTTGAGCTCCTTCAATTCTAAGATCCAGGATTCGAGTGGATGCCTTTTAATTGGTTCGAGTGAATAACTTTTACTTGGTTCAAACGGATGCCTTTTCATTCTATTGATTCCTCCTTTAGAATTGATTCTAATAAAAATAAGAATTTGGTTGTTTATATTAGATTCATGTAACGACCTATGACGATCCCTCTTAAGCATCCATGGCTGAATGGTTAAAGCGCCCAACTCATAATTGGCAAATTCGTAGGTTCAATTCCTGCTGGATGCACGTCAAGGGTTCCATAAGTCGTTCCATAAGTCGTTCAATAAGTCGTTCAATAAGTCGATTGAAATTCGCCCTCTATTAATGAAATATCATCGTTCAATAAGTCGACTGGAATTTGATCTCTATTAATGAAATATCATCATGCATACATAACGAATTGGTATAGTATATTCATATAAGATATAGTATATTCATATAAGAACATATGAACAAGAAGAACTAGAATTCTTATCGATCCTGGAACTCATAGGGAAGAAAATCGATTTATGAATGGAATCAAATACGCAGTATTTACAGAAAAAAGTATTCGGGTATTGGGTAACAATCAATATACTTCTAATGTCGAATCCGGGTCAACTAGGACAGAAATAAAGCATTGGGTCGAACTCTTCTTTGGTGTCAAGGTAATAGCTATGAATAGTCATCGAATCCCCCGAAAGGGTAGAAGAGTGGGACCTATTATGGGACATACAATGCATTACAGACGTATGATCATTACGCTTCAACCGGGGGATTCAATTCCACCTTTTACGGATCTTCTAGATATAGAGAAGAACTTAAAGCAAAATACTTAATAACAAGGATAACATGGCCATCCACTTATACAAAACTTCTACCCGAGCACACGCAACGGAGCCGTAGACATGAAATCCAATCCACGAAATAATTTGATTTATGGACAGCATCATTGTGGTAAAGGTCGTAATGCCAGAGGAATCATTACCGCAAGACATCGAGGGGGAGGTCATAAGCGTCTCTACCGTCAAATTGATTTTCGACGGAATGAAAAAGACATATCTGGTAGAATCGTAACCATAGAATACGACCCTAATCGAAATGCATACATTTGTCTCATACACTATGGGGATGGTGAGAAGAGATATATTTTACATCCCAGAGGGGCTAGAATTGGGGATACCATTGTTTCTGGTACAGAAGTTCCTATATCAATGGGAAATGCCCTACCTTTGAGTGCGGTTTGAACTGTGAATTTACGTAATTGGAAGTAACCAATTAGGTTTACGACGAAACCTAGAAATCGATCACTGATCCAATTTGAGTACCTCTACAGGATAGACCTCAACAGAAAACTGGTGAGTAAGGACAGCAAGTGATTGAGTTCAGTAGTTCTTCATAGAAAATTATTGACTCTAGAGATATGGTAATATGGAGAAAACAAAATTGTTTGAAGCACGGACAAAAACGGAAGCGCCCCTTGTTTCAAAAACGGGCTATTCCCATTTCATTTGATGGTCAGAGGCGAATTGAAAGCTGTAATTAGAATCCGGGGGGAAAAATACAAATGTCTCCTACGTTACTCGTAATATATGGAAGTCTCCACGTAATTTCATAGAGTCATTCGGTCTGAATGCTACATGAAAAACATAAGCCAGATGATGGAACGGGGAGACCTAGGATGTAGAAGAAATCATAACATGAGCGATTCGGCGGATTTGGATTCCTATATATGCTATATGCACTCGTATGGTACTTTATCATACGATCATATAAGATCCACCTGTCTAGAAATCATCATATACATCTAGAAAGCCGTATGCTTTGGAAGAAGCTTGTACAGTTTGGGAAGGGGTTTTTATTGATCAACAAAGAAGAATCCACTTCAACCAATATGCCCTTAGGCACGGCCATACATAATATAGAAATCACACTTGGAAAGGGTGGACAATTAGCTAGAGCAGCAGGTGCTGTAGCGAAAGTGATTGCAAAAGAAGGAAAATCCGCCACATTAAGATTACCATCCGGGGAGGTCCGTTTAATATCCCAAAACTGCTTAGCAACAGTCGGACAAGTAGGTAATGTTGGGGCGAAACTAAAAAGTTTGGATAGAGCCGGATCTAAGTGTTGGCTAGGTAAGCGTCCCGTAGTAAGAGGAGTTGTTATGAACCCTGTAGACCATCCCCATGGGGGCGGTGAAGGGAAAGCCCCAATTGGTAGAAAAAGACCCATGACCCCTTGGGGCTATCCTACACTTGGAAGAAGAAGTCGGAAAAAGAAAAAATATAGTGATAGTTTGATTCTTCGTCGTCGTAAATAGGAATATGGAATGAAAATCGAATTTGGAGAATTTGCAAGAATCTTGGTATTCTTTCAAATCAAATCTTTTCAATTGAAAGGAGTTAGAAGTTA